TGCACCCCGCAAATTTCTATTTGTTCGAGTATGTAAATAAATTGCAAATACGATCCAAGTAATAAATGCCCAAGTTTCTTTTGGGTCCCAATTCCAATACGACCCCCACGCTTCATTAGCCCATACCGCTCCCGAAAGGATTCCTATGGTTAAAAAAGTAAATCCTAAACTAATAACCCGATAACTCCAATAATCCAATTGTTGAATCAATTGGGACCTGTAATAATTTTTAGCAGAAAAAAACGAAGTATTTTCTAAAACATTTTCACCCAAGAAAAATGACTCGTTTAAAAAACCATTGCTCTTATAAAAAAGCTTTCTGTTTTTTCGAAATGTAATCACTAGAAGTGCTACTGATAATAACGATCCACATAAAAGGGCTGCATAGCCCAATATCATCATACTTACGTGCATTATTAACCACTCAGATTGAAGAGCAGGTACTAATATTCCAGATTGGTGTATGTCAGTTAAAATACCTGAAGTAGCAAAGCCTTGGGTAAAAATAGCACTTGGGCCAGTTATTTTACTTAAAATTAAAACATTTTTTTTGAAATACGGAATTATATGAATAAGGGAAAAACTCCATGAAAGGAAAATTAATGATTCATATAAATCGCTTAGTGGGAAATGTCCCGAAGAAATCCAACGAGTACCTAATAATCCTGTTATACAGAAAAAAGTAACTATTATGCCCTTTTCTGACGAATCGTATAGTTTTACGATTTCATCGACTAAAAAGGTTATCAAATGAATTGTAATTACAATTGAAACGATCGAAAAGGAAATGTGAGTTAATATATGCTCTAAGGTTGAAAATATCATAAAAAATATTAAAAAAGAAGAGTCCCTTAATTACATAATTCGAAAATGGAAATCGGGAATTGAATTCATTATAAGATCTATTTATCCTTTTTAGAAGACGGTATGCCGCCACTCGGACTCGAACCGAGATGCATTAGCACTGCTTCCTAAGAGCAGCGTGTCTACCAATTTCACCATAGCGGCCTGTCTTGAACTCATAATAGCTTATGAATAAGCAATCGTCGAGATTGAGTAAGCTATTTTAGTTTAGTAATGATTCAAATAGATCAATAACAATAAAAAGTTGTTCAAATAGGAATTTGAGGTTGAAGGTTCATTATTTTCTATTTGAGTTTAGAGTCTTAGTTTTTTTATTTAACCTGGGACTTTCCTATATTTTATGCTTTCCTCGAATTGAACTCTTGTAACTAAACCGTTCTATACTCAATTAAGGAATAGAGTTCAAAAAGTTTTTGGTTTTCATTGTTTAATCAGCAATTTCTTATTTATTTTTTTTTTTCATAAATCTCAAACAAAAAAGAGATTTTGACGACAAAATAGAAAGAAAAGAACCTATTTTGCATCGCTCAAAATTGACAATTATAGTCATACAAAATTTCATTAAGCAATTTTCTCTATTGGGTTAAGGGCAAGATATACATGGGGTCTATATAATAATTCAGAGAAAATAAAAAGTTAGAAAGTTAGACAAAACAAAAAGGTTTCAAAATAAAATCAATTAGTTTCAATGAGTTCTTAACTTTCACTAAAGATTTTTATATACGTTCTTCTATAGATATGCAAATATAGAATTTTTTTAGTTAATTCTGCAAATAGGTCGATGGGGAAAATCAAACTCCCCACCTTGGAATAGAAATGATCTTTATTCTTTTGTCAACAAAAAAGTTATTATTCAGTGAATAGTAAATAGAGGATTTACTAATTCTATTAGTTTATATATCAATCAGAAAAGCGAATAGAGTTCCATTACATATTGATTGGTGAGCTAATCAATATCAAATATGAAAGGGAAATCGTTAAATTATTCAATTATTATCTAATTGAATAATTTTTTCAAGTTGATTCAAATTATTCTAACGTTTTATTCCTTATTTATTTTTGTTTGGCGTACAAAAAAACTTTTGGAATTCCCGGTAGAAAGAGATTTCGCTAACGAAAAAGCCTTTAATGCTACCCAATATCCCTTCCTTTTCCAAATATTTTTACGAATACGCTTTTTTGATGCCGAAGTGCGTTTTTTTGGAACTGCCATTTAGAAATTAAAAAATTACTCATTGTTATAGCTGGATGTGAAAGACATCTATTGTTCAAAACGAATTCTTTTTACGACTATTTATTTGCGAGCTAATAGTGTCCTCCTCAAATAAAACATTATCGAGATAGGCAAAAGATATGTGAAAATTGCATAATACTGGAAATAAAAACAGAAGGCCAATATGTGTTTTTTCAAGTTTTTTTATTCCATAAAACATTCATAATCGTAAAAAAGAAAAGGTTATCTAGTGACTGGTATCTTTATTTCACAATTTCACATTCTTTTTGATTCAGAAAATCTATACCTATAGAATTTGCTAATCGGCTGTTCTGTAGAAATGAAGAAATGAAATTAGTTGAACTTAATAAAAATCAAAAATAAAATAAAGAATCCAAAAAATATTCGATTTCTATTTATGGT